AGCTTCGAACAAGAAAATTTAAACATATAGCTTTTTTAACTCGTTCCAAACGAAGTTTTAAGAAATCTAATTTCAAGAATTATAATCTTTATACAAAATTTAATAGAGATTCGGGTTTTATAAGTTATTTGGAAGAACCAGATTTTCGTCGAGCCGTAATCAAAGGATCTATGCGCAGTCAAAGGCGTAAAATGGTTATTTGGGGACCGTCTCAAGGAAATCCCCATTCCCCTCTTTTTTTGGAAAAAATGGAATATTTTCCTTTTCCTATATCCGACCTAATGAAGCTTTTTTTTAATGTTAGAGATTCATTGGGTAAAAAGTCAGAATTTGAAATTTTAGATCAACAATTCCAAATAAAAAAAAACAACCAGGAAGACGCAATGGAATTCTGGGAAAACATTCCATATGCACAAAAAACAAGAAGTATTCTGTTACTAGCACAATCAATTTTTAGAAGGTATATTAAATTACCCTTATTGATAATAGCTAAGAATATTGGCCGTATTTTATTACGGCAATCTCCGGAATGGTCTGAGGATTTCCAAGATTGGAATAGAGAAATTTATTTAAAGTGCAGCTATAATGGTCTTCAATTCTCCAAAACAGAATTTCCTACAAATTGGTTAATAGAAGGTTTTCAGATCAAAATCTTATATCCTTTTCATTTGAAACCGTGGCACGGATCTAAGCTACGACTCTCTGATAGAGATCGAAAGCAACAAGATGATTTTGATTCTTGTTTTTTAACAGTTTTGGGAATGGAAACAGAATATCCTTTTGGTCCTCCTCGAAAAACACCTTCCTTTTTTGAACCCGTTTTTAAAGATATAGACTACAAAGTCGAAATAAGAAATTTTAATTTTAGAGTTCAAAGAGTTTTAAAAAAAATAACAAAGCAACAAGAAAAAGCATTTTTATTTTTAAAACAAATACTTTTAAAAGGAAAGAAAATTCCATTATTTATACCGAGAGAAATATATGAATCAAGTGAAACTCAAACAGAAAAGGATTCGATAATCAGCACTCAGATAATTCATGAATCATTTAGTCAAAATAAATCTATAGATTATTCACAGGCAAAAGAAGAGATTAAACATAGAATTGATAGAAGAAACACAATCAGAAATCAAATAGAAATAATGAAAAAAAATAAAAAGAATAATCGAGAATCACCTCCAAAAATTTGGAAAATATTAAAAAGAAAAAATATTGAATTAATATTTCAATTTTGCATTGAAAAAATATACGTAGATATCTTTTTATGTATAATTAATATGCGCAGAATTTCTCTACAACTTTTTATGGAATCAACAAAAAAAATTGTTGAAAAATACATTGACAATAATGAAATAAATAAAGATAAAGAAAGAATTAATAAAAAAAAACAAAATAAAATTGACTTCATTTCGCCTATGACTATAAAAAAGGCTTTTGATAATCTTAGAAATAGTAAGCAGAAGCCACATATTTTTTTTGATTTATCTTACTTGTCACAAAAATATGTATTTTTTAAATTATCACAAACCCAAGTTATTAACTTCAATAAGTTAAGATCTATTCTTCAATATAATGGACCATCTTTTTTTCTTAAGAATGAAATAAAGGATTTTTTTGGAACACAAGGAATATTTGATTCCAAAGTAAGACATAACAAACTTTCAAATTATGAAAAGAATCCATGGAAAAACTGGTTAAGAAGTCATTATCAATATGATTTATCTCAGATTACATGGTCTACATTAGTCCCACAAAAATGGCGAAATCAAATAAATCAATGTCATATGTCTCAAAATGATGATTTAAAGAAAAGGTATTCCTATGAAAAAGACCCATTATTGGATTACCAAAAAAAACAAAATTTGAAAGTATATTTATTACCAAATAAAGAGGAGAATTTTCAAAAAAACTATAGATATGATCTTTTCTCATATAAATATATTAATTCTGAAACTAAGAATAAGTCTGATATTTATAGATCATCATTAGAAACAATAAAGAAGCAAGAAAATTCCACCAAAAATAAAGAAAGTTTTTTTAACATACTCAATAATATTCCTATCAAGAATTATCTAGAAAAAAGTGATATTATATATATGGAAAAAAATACAGATAGAAAATATTTGGGTTGGAAATTTAATACAAATATTCAGGTTGAACCTAATAAGGACCAAATAACGGAGAATTCTCATAATAATGGTCTTTTTTATCTTCCAATTAAATCAAATTCCGAAATCAATTATAAAAAGGTCTTTTTTGATTGGATGGGAATGAATGAAAAATTCTTAATCTTAAATCACCTCATATCGAATTCGAAAGTTTTTTTATTTCCAGAGTTTTTAATACTTTATCATAAATATAAAGAGAAACCTTGGTTTATCCCAAGCAACTTACTTCTTTTTAATTTGAATATCAATCCAAATTTTAGTGAAAATCCAAATATCAAAGGAAAACAAGAGGCGAATAAATATTTTTTAAATTTTAGACCATCAAATTCAAA